AGAAAGGGTATATGTATCGTATTTGTACTTACGGCTCGCTTCTACCGAAAATCCAATACAATAATAGATAATTTGTTACGATTAGCTTCATTGGATTTGAAGCATCAATCGTTTTAAATCAGAATCCCATTTTGACTCTGTGCCGTTAATTCCACTATGATTATTGATCAATAATCATAGTGGAATCATTCCTTGATAGAGATAGGAGACATAATTTACATGGATATAGTAAGTCTCGCTTGGGCTGCTTTAATGGTAGTCTTTACATTTTCCCTTTCGCTCGTAGTATGGGGGAGGAGTGGACTCTAGAGACACTACCATAATTGTAAATTGATTTATATTATATAAACCTATATTATATCTGTATACAATATTGGATAGTGTGTAGAAAAAACTATAGATATTATATTTATATTTCTACACACTATCTCATCATTTCTTCAATTATTGACAAGAACTAATAATTCTAGTTTCATTAAAATTAATTATTTTGACTGGCTGTTTTTACGTAAATGATAAGTAAAAAAGCGGTAGGAACTAGAATGAACAGTGTAGTAGCAATAAATGCGAGAATATTAACTTCCATAATCTCATTTTTTTTTGTTTCGCAATAACTCGGGATCTAATCCCATAGAGATGAAAAATTTGATTCCTGTAAATTCAATAAGTTAATTGTATCCTGATGATGCCAAATGGATCAAAATATTATGAATAACAATAGATCTAATCTATCAAATCAATTAATTGTCGAGAATTTAATAGTATAACATAGGAAGACTTTTTATCCATACTAAATCAAAAATTCAATTTCTAATCCAATTCCAATATAGAATGCTATTGAATTTTTCGTCCTTTTCCATTCTTTCTTTTCTATAACCTACCTTCTTCGTTCTACTTAGTTAATACAGACAATTAATTTAAGTATCCGACGAAGTATCAGATGACCGGTATTCAATGGGTCAGGTCACACCTAAGACCCAAACAATATAAGTGAGATGGAAAAAGGACGGATTAAAAGATCTAATATTCCAACAGATTTACTAAAAAGGGGTACCTTGCTTGGTCTTTTATTTATTATTTATGAAAAAAAAAATTAAATAATTTTAATTAAGATTATTATATATTATATATAATTTATGATTTTAAATTAGAAATTAATAGATTTAATTAATATTAATTATTAATATAATATCCTCTTCTCTTTCTTGGATTGGGGGAGAACACATACATAAAAAAATTAGCATGCAATTTGAATGAGATAGATTTTTTTAATTAAAAATAGAGGATACACAAATCGGAATTGGAAAAGGGCGCAGTTAAAAATAAAAAAGGCGCTCTGTTCCGCCGAGGTAATTATGTTAAGTTCATTGTATATTGTACAACAAAGGAATACAATTTGTGTATGTACTCCTGGTAAAAATATGGGCACTCTACTCCATTTCATTATGCAAGAACAATCAAAAAATAAAGTCAAATGAATAACGAATATGGTATCTCTTAAAATACTGACATAGAGTAATATAACCGATCGTACCAATCAATCTAGATATGTCTCTTCCTTCGGTACTATTCCGTAGTGAAAGAAATGAAAATTCCCGCATTTCTTTTGTCTGATGATAAATATAAAAATATCAATGTGAAACGAAAAAAAAAAAATAAATAAGGATTCTTAGATCTTGCTCCCTGTCCCACTTTTCTGTAAAAAGTGGGAGATGAATTGATAAATTCATCGGATCCTAGTTCGGGACTGACGGGGCTCGAACCCGCAGCTTCCGCCTTGACAGGGCGGTGCTCTGACCGATTGAACTACAATCCCAGCGAGGTGTATGGCATACATATTCTTATGGTTTCATATGGCATATATATTCTTATGGTTTCATAAGAACATTCTATTCGTCTCGTCGTGTTGTAACAGAAACAAAAATGATATACTGATATCATATCCACATGGATATGAACTATAGCAATAATTACTAGTAACCGGTGGTTCTTTTTTTTTATTGTCAAAAATGACTAATTAAAAAAATATATATGGATAGATCAAAAAAATGGTTGATCTTTATTTTGACGGATAGGGCATTTCTATATTCTGGAGGACAAATTAAACTGGTTAAATCGTATTCAATGGAGCGGCGAATTATTGGGCCGAGCTGGATTTGAACCAGCGTAGACATATTGTCAACGAATTTACAGTCCGCCCCCATTAACCGCTCGGGCATCGACCCAGGAAGAATTAATTCTAGGTTTAGTTATAATCCATGATCAACTTCCTTTCGTAGTACCCTACCCCCAGGGGAAGTCGAATCCCCGCTGCCTCCTTGAAAGAGAGATGTCCTGAACCGCTAGACGATGGGGGCAGATCCGCCCGACCATCAGCATACTATGCTGATAGTATGATAAGTTTTTTGGAATTGTCAATATACAATATAATTATAATATATTATATAACTAGATCAAAATCAAAAGAGTCTTTTCCACTTTGAAATTTTTAACATTAATA